TTGTTTCTTTTTTTTTTTATTCAAATCCAAAAAATTCAGCTTACTTTATACATAGGTCATCGATTCCGCATTGGATAAAAAAAGGAGGGGACTCCCGTTTTTCCAGTAACAGTAAAAGGTTCAAATCATTTTATCCGATATGAGTGTTCTATATCGGATAAAATGCAAGGATTCGTTTTGAAACTCTCGCCATACTAGCATAGTGGTAGAAAGAACACCAATGTTGCGCCCAGACTTCAAACAATTTAGCTTTAACCATGTTTAGGGCCCCATATTATTGGTTGATAGAGAATCAAAGTGTATTTACCAACGAATCACGAAATGCTACCGTTCGTACATATGATTTCTGAATTGATTCAGAAGTAATTCGCGGGATTGTGCACCTTTATTTCCTAGTTACTAGTTATAAAGAAAAAAGTGCAGCTGGTTCGATACAGCTTATTCTTGAAATAAACAACTCGCACACACTCCCTTTCCAAAAAAAATCAATACACCAAGGACTACACTTAGATTTATTGGATTTGTTGCTAAAATATCGGTATTAAATCCGAAACTCCCGGCGGATGGCCAGTGACCCAAGGAAACGAAAGAATCGGTTACATTTTTCATATGATCTCCTCTTATAGATAGGACTGACTAAATTGAACAGAGTTCTTTTTGTATTACTTCACCCTTTGTTTGTTGAGTTTGTTGATTTTTTTTCGTATTTCTCAATCTATTTAATTTCAATTGAACCCCCCCAAAAAAAAATACTTAATTTAATTATAATTAGGTCCCAGGCCAGGTATCATATCAATTACGAAATATCTCGTTCGTTGCAAGGCGTACTAAAAAAGGGGGTTCCAGTGGACCGAGAACGGGAAGGAAAAAAGCGAGTGGATCCGCTAATTCCGGATCCTCAAATTAGTCCTTCCCACGGGGTATTGTATTATATTATCTCAACGAATAAGTTAAAGTTATTGTAGGATTGAAATCTCGATATAATTTGAAAAATAAAGCGGCAAATCTAAAAAAAAAAAATAAGAAAGATAAAAAAAAGACTTTCCCATTTATTTCGAAGATTAAACAAAAGGATTTGCAAATAAAAGCGCTAATGCCACAACCAGTCCATAAATTGTTAAAGCTTCCATAAAAGCCAGACTAAGCAATAAAGTACCTCGTATTTTACCCTCTGCTTCTGGTTGTCTTGCGATACCTTCTACGGCTTGGCCCGCAGCAGTCCCTTGTCCAACTCCAGGTCCAATAGAAGCCAGCCCTACAGCCAATCCAGCAGCAATAACGGAAGCAGCAGAAATCAGTGGATTCATGGTAAGCTCCTCGCATAAAAATAAAGAAATGGTTAATGATACAAACAACCAATGAATTATGGCTTATTATTCCATTACTAAGATCCATCCAATCGAAATAACTATGAACTACAAATTTTAAGTAATGAGATTATTGAATGAACAGAACTAGTTAGATCTCGCGTTTTTTGTTCCTATCCATGGAATCTTTATGAATCCATAATCAATTGGATCTAGTTCTTCCATTTCATTATTTATTTGTTCCGAGCCGTTCTTTCAATTATGCACTCTTTTTCTTCTATATGCTTGATTTCATCTGTTTATTCTGGGGCCCATACAAAACGAAAAGGTCTTTCTTTTCTATTGTAATTTGTAATTCCTATCTAAAATCGCGATGGGGTAGGAAAGTCAATAAGATATATGGATAGTTCATATATAACTAGTAAAGATCTAATATCACATATACATGATTTCTTCCATAACGTAAACCAAAATCTTATATTCAACCCGATTCTAGAATCATTCTTTGAAACATACGGAAGGGTTTACTTATAGACATTAAATAAATTATGTATATCCAATTCGACCCCACCCCTAACCCATTTTTTATGAATCCCGCTTGTAAATTATCAGTTCCTTTTATTTATCATTATCTCGCATTAATACAAGCATGAATACAAACGGACTAATTTCTTAGTCTGAATCCTTACATATCAATAAATATAAATATTGTAGATCCAATTGCATGCAATGAATTCGAATTTGGATCAATATCAACCATTGAATTAAATAAAATCAAATGAAATGGGAATAGTTCCACAAGAACATTTCTTTTTTTTTATCGCATATCGGAACTGGATAACATAACAATTCTTATCAAAATTATGTATGAATCATAATAAGGATTGACTGAACAAATATATAGAATATAGAATGAATATTGAAGTGAAGGGAGTATGGCATAAGTGGCCCAAACAGAAATCTTGGGAAAAATATTTTATTTTTTAGATCCGCTTCCTTCTTTTTTGACAACTGAATTCCATATCGTAATCTTTTTTACTACTACTCTAAATCATATATACCCGATATTGTATCTATTTTGTTCCAGAATGGATTCTCTGAACCGCCCATACATTGTGTTGGTATAACTAAAAAAGCATATTTTGAAAGCTAGTCAATGATGACCCTCCATAGATTCCCCTATATAAGCCGCC